AAAAATTTCTATTTGACAGGACTTCTTCCTATACCTATGAATTCCATTGGACCCAGCAATGATAATAGATTGGAAGACTCAAAAGATTCAACCAATATAAATAGGTTGATTGTCCCGCTCCTGTATCTTCCAAAAGGAAAAAATATATCTCAGAGATCTTTTTTCTCTGATAGATGGTCAGAACTTCATCTGGATTCAAATCCTACTGAAAGGTCCAGTAGAGATCAGAAATTATTAAAGAAAGAAGAAGATGTTTCTTTTCTTGTTTCCAGGCGATCGGAAAAAAAAGAAATAGAAAATATAGTCAAAATAAGTATGTATTTACAAAATACTGTCTCAATTCATCCTATTTCATCCGATGCAGGATATAATATGGTTACGAAGGATGAACTTGACAGTTCCAATAAGATTTCCTTATTGAAGAAAAACCCACTTTTTGGTTTATTGCATCTATTCCAGTACCGGAACAGGGGGGGATACATGTTACACCACTATTTGGAATCAGAAGAGAGATTTCACGAACTGGCGGATCTATTTAATCTATCAATAACCGAGCCGTATTTGGTGTATCATAAGGGATTTTCTTTTTCTATTGATTCTTTCAAATTGGATCCAAAACGATTCTTAAATGAGGTATTCAGGAATGAATCAAAAAAGAAATCTTTATTGGTTCTACCTCCTCTTTTTTATGAAGAGAATGAATCTTTTTATCAAAGGATCATAAAAAAATGGGCCCGCACCTCTTGTGGTAATGATTTGGAAAATTCAAAATCAAAAAGAGTGGTATTTACTAGTAACAACATAATGGAGAAAGTCTATCAATATAGATTGATCCAAAATCTGATTCAAATACAATATAGTATCTATGGGTACATAAGAAATGTATGGAATCAATTCATTAAAAAGAATAGATTCGATTGCAACTTCGAATATGGAATTCAAAGGTATCAAAATCAAATAGAAAAAGATACTATGAATCATACAACTATAATGAAATACACGATCAACCCACATTTATCAAATTGGAAAAAGAGTCAGAAGAAAAGGTTCGATCCTATTTTTTGGATTTCTCAAACCGAGGGATCCTTTAATAGGGATCCTAATGCATATAGATATAAATGGTCCAATAGGACCGAGAATTTCCAGGAAAATTTGGACCATTTCATTTCCGAGCAGAATAGCCGTTTTCAAGTAGTGTTTGATCGATTACGTATTAATAAATATTCAATGAATTGGTCTGAGGTTATCGACAAAAAAGATTTATCTAAGTCACTTTGTTTCTTTTTGTCCAAGTTTCTTCTCTTTTTTTCTAACTCACTTCCTTTTTTCTTTGTGAGTTTCGGGAGTATGCCCGTTCATAGGTCCCAGATCCACATCTATGAATTGAAAAGTCCGAATGATCCACTCTCTAATCAGTTGTTAGAATCAATAGGTCTTCAAATAGGTAATTTGAAAAAAAGTAAACCCTTCTTATTGGATGACTACCATACTTCGCAAAAATCGAAATTATTGATCAATGGAGGACCAATATCACCATTTTTTTTCAATAAGATACCAAATAGGATGACGGATTCCTATTTCTCAATGATATCTCACGGTCAAGACAATTGGTTGAATCCCGTGAAACCGTTTCATAGAAGTTCATTGATATCCTCTTTTTATAAAGCAAATCGACTGCGATTCTTGAATAATCCATATAATTTAGGCTTCCATTGGAACACAAGATTCTCTTTTTATGTGGAAAGGGCCCGTATTAATAATTATGATTTTCTGTATGGCCAATTCCTCAATATCTTGTTCAGTCGAAACAAAATATTTTCTTTGTGTGGCGGTAAAAAAAAACATGCTTTTTTGGAGAGAGATACTATTTCACCAATCGAATTACAGGTATCTAACATTTTAATACCTAAGGATTTTCCACAAAGTGGTCACGATAGAACTAGTTACTCGATCGCAGAAATTTATGGAACACCTCTAACAGAGGAAGAGAAAGTCCATTTTGAAAGAATTGATTGTCAACCTCTTTCAGATATGAATCTACCTGATTCAGAAGGGAAGAACTTGCATAAGTATCTAAATTTCAATTCCAACATGGGTTTGATTGAAACTCCATATTCTGATAAATATTTCCTATCCGAAAAGAGGAAAAAACGTAGTCCTTATGTAAAAAAATTCCTTGAGAAAAGGGGGATGGGTAGAACTTTTCAAAGATATAGTGTTTTTTCAACTCTCTCAAAATTGAATCGATTCAAAAGATATATACCATGGTTATTTACCTCGACAGGGTACAAATATCTAACTTTAATATTGTTAGATACTTTTTCAGACCTAGTGATGATACTAAGGAGTAGTGAAAAATTTCAAAAATTCATATCCATTTTTCATGATATTATGCATGTATCAGATATATTATGGGGAATTATTCAGAAAAAATTGTCTCTTTCACAATCACAATGGAATCTGATAAATGAGATTTCTAGTAAGTCTTTCCATAATCTTCTTCGCGCAGAAATTTTCCATCGAAATAATGAGTCACCATCAACACATCTGAGATCGATAGATATTCAGGAGTTCTTCTATTCAATCCTTTTCCTTCTTCTTTTTACTGGATATCTCATTTTTACACATCTTCTCTTTGTTTCTCGATTCTATGGTGAGTTACAGACAGAGTTCCAACAGGTCAAATCTTTTATGATTCCATCCTACATGATTGAGTTGCGAAAACTTCTGGATAGGTATCCTACATCGGGACTAAATTCTTTCTGGTTAAAGAATCTCTTTCAAGTTGCTACGGAACAATTAGGAAAGTTTATAGAAGAAAGACTAGGTTCTACTTCTGTCAGTGGTGGTGCGGTCAAATCCATACGTTCTAAGAAGAAAGATTTAAATCTCATCGATCTCATAAGTCTTATACCAAATCCCATCAATCTAATAACTTTTTCGAGAAATACTAGACATCTAAGTCCTACAAGTAAATTGATATATTCCTTCATAAGAAAAAGAAAAAAGGTAAATAGTGATTGGATTGATGATAAAATAGAATCCTGGATCTTGAAAAGTGATTTTATTGCTGATAAAGAAAGAGAATTCTTGGTTCAGTTCTCTACCTTAACGGAAGAAAAAGGGATTGCTCAAATTCTATTGAGTCTGACTCATAGTTATCATTTAGAAAAGAATAACTCTGGTTATCAAATGATTGAACAACCGGGAACAATTTACTTACGATATTTAATTGACATTCATAAAAAGGATCTAATGAATTATGAGTTCAATCCATCCTACTTAGCAGAAAGACGGATATTCCTTGCTCATTATCAGACAATCACTTATTCACAAAACCCGTGTGGGGCTAGTAGTTTTGATTTACCATCCAATAGGAAACCCTTTTCGCTCCGGTTAGCCCGACCCCTAGGAGGGGGTATTTTAGTGATTGGTTCTATAGGAACTGGACGATCCTTTTTGGTCAAATACCTAGCGAAAAACTCTTATGTTCCTTTCATTACAGTATTTCTGAACAAGTTCCTGGATAACGACCCTAAGGGTTTTCATATGGATGAGGATGAAATTGAAGATCAACTTTTTGATGAGAAAGAGGGTACCATTTACAGTCTTTTACCTAGTAACGAGAGTCAGGATAGTTACTATAGTTACGATAGTGATGATAGTGATGATAGTGAGGATTTCGACCGTGACCTTGATAGGAAGCTCAAGTTTATAACTACGAAGGATCCGCTACCTAGCGATATTATACCGGACGTAGACCGATTTATGATCAACCTTCAATTCGAATTAGCAAAAGCAATGTCTCCTTGTATAGTTTGGGTTCCAAACATTCATGATCTGAATATGAATGAGTCCAATGACTTATCCCTCGGTCTATTCGTGAACTATCTTTCTAGGGATACTCAAAGATGTTCCACTACAAATATTCTTGTTATTGCTTCGACGCATATTCCGCAAAAAATAGATCCCGGTCTAATCGCTCCGGATAAATTAAATAAATGCATTAAGATACGAAGGTTTCTTATTCCACAACAACGAAAGCACTTTTTTACTCTTTCATATACAAGGGGATTTCACTTGGAAAAGAAAATGTTCCATACTAATGGATTTGGGTCCATAACGATGGGTTCCAATGTACGAGATCTTGCAGCATTTACCAATGAGGCCCTATCAATTAGTATTATACAAAAGAAATCGATAATAGACAGTGATATGATTAGATATGCTCTTCATAAACAAACTTGGGATTTGCGATCTCAGATAATATCGGTTCAGGATCATGGTATCCTTTTCTATCAGGTAGGAAGGGCTGTTTCACAAAATGTACTTCTAAGTAATTGCTCCATAGATCCTATATCTATTTATCTGAAGAAGAAATCATGTAACGAGGGGGATTCTTTTTTATACAAATGGTACTTCGAACTTGGAACAAGCATGAAGAAATTAACGATCCTTCTTTATCTTTTAAGTTGTTCTGCCGGATCGGTCGCTCAAGACCTTTGGTCTCTACCGGAACCCAATGAAAAAAATGGGATAACTTCTTTTAGACTCGTTGAGAATGATTCTGATCTACTTCATGGCCTATTAGAAGTAGAAGGCGCTCTGGTGGGATCCTCACGGACAGAAAAAGATTGCAATCAGTTTGATAATGATCGAGTGACATTGTTTCTTCGGCCCGAACCAAGGAATCCCTTAAATATGATTAAAAATGGATCTAATTCTATCGTTGATCAGAGATTTCTCGATGAAAAATATGAATCGGAATTTGAAGAAGGGGGAGGAGTCCTCAACCCGAAAAAGATAGAGGAGGATTTATTCAACCACATAGTTTGGGCCCCTAGAATATGGCGCCCTTGGGACTTTTTATTTGATTGTATTGAAAGATCCAATGAATTGGGATTTCCCTATAGGGAGAAGTCATTTCGGGACAAGCAGATCATTTATGATGAAGAGGATGAGCTTCAAGAGAACGATTCGGAGTTCTTGCAGGATGAAAC